ACGAAGAAACAACAAGAAAAATTCATATTCTGATACATAAGAGTTATATAAGAATCGAGATAGTCTTTTATTTTCTTTTGAAAATAGAAAAATGGATTTGATTGAAGTAATAAGCCTATTCCAATTTGAATAATAGTGGAGAAAAAATCGCAATAAATGCAAAGATGGAACATCTTGGATCCGGTATTCAAGGAGTTGAACCAAGATTTCAAAATGGATAGGATAGGGTATTTCTATATGTGATAGATAATGTAAATGCAAAAATTTTTCTTCTAAAAAAGGAAATATGGAATGAATAGATCGTAAATTTTGAAACTTTGGTATTTCTTTTTCTTCCGGACAAGATAGTTGTCCTAGGGAGAAGGGGATTTCTACAACGATTGCAAACCCCTCAGGTAGAATCTGAGAATAAAACTCCGAATAAAAAAGATTGCTGTGATCCAACAATTGATCTTGGTTAGGATGATTAACCGAATTAATCCAAAAATTCTGCTGATACATTCGAATAATTAAACGTTTCACAAGTAGTGAACTAAATTTATTGTTATTACAACCATAAATTTCCACGGGTTCAGAACCATTTAATACATAATCGTGGGCAAATGTATAAATATATTCCTGAAAGAGAAATGGGTAAACGAAGTATTGTTGACGAGATTTCTGTTTTTCTGAATACCCTTCGAATTTTTCCATTTGTATTTCTACTTGAATCAGAGAAAAAAAGCATTTCTCAATTTAGCAAATGATGATACATAGTGCAATATGGTCAGAACAGGGTGTTACATTTTTTAAAACAAACCCTGAAAAGAAAGGGAGTCTAATCCATAGATCTTTTTCTGCTCCTTTTCTATCTAATTAGTTTATGTTTGTTCTAATTACAAAAAAGAACAACTCTTTTATTTTTGCAGGCCAATCGCTCTTTTGACTTTGGAATACAGTCTCTTTATCAATATACTGCTTCTTTTACACATTCAATTCATAACATTCCTTTTCAATCTATAATCAAGAATAATTAGGATTCCTAAAAAAAATTAAAGGGTCCACCGATAAGGAAACCCAACCTTCCCCCGCATCAGGCACTAATCTATTTTTAACGTCTAATTAGATCGGGGAATCATTTCAATTAAGAAGTTAAGCTCGTTACTTTTTATTTTACCAGAATTAGAGCCAGGCTCTATCCATTTATTCACTAGACCCAGAAAATCGGAATTTTCTTATTCAAAAATAAAAAAGAAATTGATTTTATTACGACATGCTATTTTTTCCATTCATTACCTTTGAGGATCAGTCGCGGTCTTCTAGACTCTACCAAGAGTCTGGACGAATTTGTTGCTTCATCCAAATGTGTAAAAGATCATAGTCGCACTTAAAAGCCGAGTACTCTACCATTGAGTTAGCAACCCAGATAAAATAGGATCTTCTTAGATACGATCAAAATCCAAAAATCGATGGAATTACACCGGAGGCTCCTGGCAAAACACTGAATTAGCAAGGCATCAAAACAAAGATTTTATCATCCATTAGAAACACTCAAATACCCAAATAAAAAGATCGGTTAAATTTCACTAAGGAATTTCACTAAGGTTAAAAAAGGAGCGGCCCCAATCATAATAGCCAAATTGTTCTTTTTTTAACTTTTTAGCATTTAAATAGAAAAATCTTATATGAAAGTACATGCAAAAGGGGGGCAACCCTATCATTTGAGCAAAGTGTAGACAGAAATACCGAATATGGAGTGACGATAAAGAGACCTATCTAGCTACAAATTCTAGCTGTTCAATAGACCTTTGTCAATAGAAATACAATGGGAAGAAAAACAATTAGATACAAATAAGGAAATTAAATAAGGCTTTTGTTGGATTGGCACGACATAAATGGAGCAAAAAAATAGGACTAAAAAAGAGACAAATTGTGTGTAAATAATTAAGGGATATTAATGACCCCCCCTACTTTATTTATTCATAAAGTTATTTCTTTCTCTTTAAAAAATTCCGCTTTCCTTAAAATATCATAAACAGTCCTTGTAGGTTGAGCACCTTTTTCAAGGAAATAGAGAATAGCTGGAACATTTAAATAAGTTTGATTCTTTATCGGATCATAAAAACCAACTTTTTGAAGATTTCTTCCTTCTCTTCGAGATCGAACATCAATTGCAACGATTCGATAGACAGCTTATTGGGATAGATGTAGATAAACAATGCCCCCCCTAGAAACGTATAGGAGGTTTTCTCCTCATACGGCTCGAGAAAATGATTCTAATTTCCATCTATAATACAAGTAGATAGAAATTAGACTATGACTTGCATTAATTTCCTTATAGAAGAAAAAACAAATTTCATTTATACTCATGACTCAAGTCGGCTAATTTTGAATGACAGAATTCAAAAGAGAAATCCTTCGAAATTTTTTGAGTCGTCTCTAAACTCTTTTCTTTATCTCATCTCGAACAAATTGACTTTTATTCCTTATTCTGATCTAATTCTATTGTTGAGATGATTGAAAATCATGTTTACTTGTTTCGGAATCCTTTATCTTTCATTTGTGAAATCCTTGGGTTTAGACATTACTTCGGGAATTCCTATTCTTTTTTCTTTCAAAAGAGTAGCAACATACCCTTTCTTTTTTTCTTATTTCCTTCAATAAAACATTTTCCTCTTCTAGAGAAATCGAATATGAACGATTGATTCTGATAGACTTTGAATCGAAAAAGTTTTCCAATCTTCCAAAATTGTACTTTTTTTTATTTTAACCTTTCAATTTCTATATTAAGGATAGACTGACAAAGTTGGCCTAATTTATTAGTTTTCACTAACCCTAGATTCTTTCCCTTGATAAAAAATAAATTCTGTATTTTCGAGCTCCATCGTGTACTATTTAGTTACAAACAACCCAGCGCAAATCAGGTTCGGGACAAATAGAACAGACTATGTCGAGCCAAGAGCATTTTCATTACTATGGAAAATGGTGGATAGCGAAATCCACAATCGATCATCTCCTTCAAGTCGCACGTTGCTTTCTACCACATCGTTTTAAACGAAGTTTTACCATAACATTCCTCTAATTTCATTAGGGGTATCGAGAATTGATCCAATATGGATGGAATCATGAATAGTCATTGGTTTTGTATACTAATTCAAACTCGCTATCTATAGAAAAATATGGATAAAAGAAATAAGTATTTCTCGGGGAAGACTCCGCAAGGATCCAATTTATTTAAACCCATATTCTATCATATGAATGAAACATAGTTTGAAAAAGAGGAATAAAATAGTTTTTTTAAGACTTATTTATTATTGAATTTCCATCCTCAACGGAGAACTCTAAGAGAACTCTAGATGATCAATCCTGAAATGAGAAGAATCAACTCTTCTCCAACAAATAAACTATGCCAATGAAAAGATTAGTTGTTTTTTGTTAATTATAAACTTTTCATAATTTTTCGACTGGAATAACAGGAGTAACAAAAGAACGAAAAATTAAAAATATGAAAAGTATGATTTTTTTTGAATCCATTCTATCCTATCCAACGAAGAGCCCCTCTTTTTTACTATTTTTTACTAATAATACAACTAATACAACAAATAATATAATAAAAAAATCTATCTGTATCATAAAGGGAAGGGGTAGGTCTTATTTTTTATACTTTCCTCATAAATTTTTGTTTTTCAATCAATTCCAAAGTCGAGTAGACAAAATATATAAATTTATCTCTAATCCTCACATTCCATACATTCCATTGATTTAGAAATGGATATTTGCAAATCAGATAATACCTAAAATAGAAAATCTAGTCTCTATCCGTAGAATGGAAACCCCCTTTTTCTTCACATTAGGTGTCAAATGTATCCTGTAAGAATTCCCATTTCATGGGTATGGAGCATAAAGTTTATCTAAAAACTTCGAATTTCAAAATACATACACATATGAGTAATGAGTAGCAGGAACATATCCTGAATGTGCCTGAAAGACAAAAATTTTTAATGATTAATGAAAAATAAAGATATTCGATTTGACCGGATCCTTAGAAATGCATCTAATTTAAGAGTTCATAAGAAATAATTATTCTCTTTAATAAGCTTTTGTGTCGTGCAGGGCACAATAGGATTCTATCTTTCGTTTCATGAAAAAAAAGTCTGGGACGGAAGGATTCGAACCTCCGAATAACGGGACCAAAACCCGCTGCCTTACCACTTGGCCACGCCCCATTTCGTTTTATGCGACACTAATAAACAGTATTTTTATTATATAAAATTCGTCAATCCCACTTCAATTACCTAAAAAACAGGGAATATTTTCTTGCTAGGATTCTAAACATGCGGATAATATAGAATCCAAAAAATGCATTGATCATTACAGGGAATTCTATTAAGATATTATATGAAAGTCGAATTTCTTCCATTCTAATTTGAGAATGCGAATACAAGGAGGTATTTTGTGTTTGGGAAAGTCCGAAGAAAAAAGGATTTTGAATCCACCTTTTCTTTTCCTTTTTCCCTTAGAAAAATAACTCAATAAAAATCCAATTATCTACTCTACAAGAACGAAATGCTTGTTATGCCTAATATACTTAGTTTAATCTCTATCTGTTTTAATTCTGGTCTTTATACGACTAGTTTTTTCTTAGCCAAATTGCCCGAAGCTTATGCCATTTTCAACCCAATAGTGGATGTTATGCCTGTCATCCCTGTACTCTTTTTTCTATTAGCGTTTGTTTGGCAAGCTGCTGTAAGTTTTCGATGAAATTTTTACTATTCTGTTCTGTCTCCCCAATTGAATGATGTATTCATTCTAAAAAAACGAAGAAATGTAGAAGAGCCGAGAAGTTGAACTTTCGATTCTAAAATTCAAATTCTTCCACATTGAATGTATAGCTGCAACAATAAATTTGGATCAGCCTTTCTACCCCCTGCACCTACGTTGAGCAGGTACCTTTAGGTACCCACACAATACTTAAACTAATTTTTGATAAGACTACTTATTATAAAGTTATAAAGAAATTCTTGTAATTTTTTTTTCTGAATTGATTTTTGCATTTTTTTAGGTGTCAAAAAAAAACCATCCTAGTAGATCTGTGTGGTAAGGAAAAAAAACGGGTAATCTATTCCTTAAAAAAAAATCTTGGAGATTATGTAATGCTTACTCTCAAACTCTTTGTTTATACAGTAGTGATATTCTTTGTTTCCCTTTTTATCTTTGGATTCTTATCTAATGACCCAGGACGTAATCCTGGACGTGAGGAGTAAAAATCCAAAATTTTTGGGAATTTTTTCTTACAAATTGGATTTATTTTGTACATTTATCTATGAGAAAATCCGGGGGTTCGAATTCCTTACAATTCGAAAATCCCAAACGATCCGAGGGGGCGGAAAGAGAGGGATTCGAACCCTCGGTACAAAAAAATTGTACAACGGATTAGCAATCCGCCGCTTTAGTCCACTCAGCCATCTCTCCCCGTTCCAAATCAAAAGGTTTTCGTGATATGACAGAGGCAAGAAATAACGATTACAAAAAATCCTTCCTTTTTTCATTTCAATAGTGCATAAAAATTATATTGCCAATTCCATTTTAGTTATATTCTTTTTTCTTAATGTTAATAAAAAAAAGGCTAAAATTCTTGTTTCTTCTTTCTAAAATTGATATAGGCTGAGAGACAATCAGATATATTTTCTCTTCAGCCGGCATTTCTGTATACGACTTGTTAGAATAAAACAAGCAGGTTATAAAAAAAAATTCTTATCAAATCCACCATAAAATTGGAAAGAAAGATAAAGTAAGTAGACCTAACCCCTTGAATGATACCTCTATCCACTATTCTGATATATAAATTCGATGTGAATGAAATTGTTGTATAAGTGGATTTTTTGTATTTCCTTAGACTTAGACCGCGCAAGGCAAGAATTCTTTGCTATTTACGATTTCATATTCTTGTTACTAGACGTTCTATAGGAATAAGGAATAAGAAGAAATCGCAACTCTTTTCCGTTACACATAAAAATGGATTTCGAAAGTCAATTTTTCTTTTCAATATCTTTCTTTTTTTTTTTCAGAATCCTATTTTTGTTCTTCCACCCATGCAATAGTGAGTGAATGAGAAAAGAGGGGTTGGGTTATTTTTCCCTTAAAAGATAGGCTTTGAAATAGGAATCATAGAATAATGCTGAATTCAAATGTTTATTTCCTTATTTCTATGTTTATTTCCTTATTTCTATAGTATAAGAAAAATGAATCTAATGAAATTCATGGATTTACCACGACTTCGGTTGTGACTCCATAGATAAAATGCAAAATTTCTATCTTCGAGACCATTGAAAAAGGGCATTGAACGAAAAAGAAATCGTCAACAGATAATCAAACTATCATATGCCTTGGAAGTAATATGAGGTGCTCGGAAATGGTTGAAGTAATTGAATAGGAGGATCACTATGACTATAGCCCTTGGTAGAGTTACTAAAGAAGAAAATGATCTATTTGATATTATGGACGACTGGTTACGAAGGGACCGTTTCGTTTTTGTAGGATGGTCTGGCCTATTGCTCTTTCCTTGTGCTTATTTCGCTTTAGGGGGTTGGTTTACAGGGACTACTTTTGTAACTTCTTGGTATACCCATGGATTAGCTAGTTCCTATTTGGAAGGTTGCAATTTCTTAACGGCGGCAGTTTCCACCCCTGCCAATAGTTTAGCACACTCTTTGTTGCTACTATGGGGACCGGAAGCACAAGGAGATTTTACTCGTTGGTGTCAATTAGGCGGTCTGTGGACTTTTGTCGCTCTCCATGGGGCTTTTGCACTAATAGGTTTCATGTTACGTCAATTTGAACTTGCTCGGTCTGTTCAATTGCGTCCTTATAATGCAATTTCATTCTCTGGTCCAATCGCTGTTTTTGTTTCCGTATTCCTTATTTACCCACTGGGACAATCTGGTTGGTTCTTTGCACCGAGTTTTGGCGTAGCAGCTATATTTCGATTCATCCTTTTCTTCCAGGGATTTCATAATTGGACGTTGAATCCCTTTCATATGATGGGAGTTGCTGGAGTATTAGGTGCAGCTCTGCTATGCGCTATTCATGGGGCTACTGTAGAAAACACTCTATTCGAAGATGGTGATGGTGCAAATACCTTCCGAGCTTTTAACCCAACTCAAGCGGAAGAAACTTATTCAATGGTCACTGCTAACCGCTTTTGGTCCCAAATCTTTGGTGTTGCTTTTTCCAATAAACGTTGGTTACATTTCTTTATGCTATTTGTACCCGTCACCGGTTTGTGGATGAGTGCTATTGGAGTAGTTGGCCTGGCTCTAAACCTACGTGCCTATGACTTCGTTTCCCAGGAAATCCGTGCAGCGGAAGATCCTGAATTTGAGACTTTCTACACCAAAAATATTCTTTTAAACGAAGGTATTCGTGCGTGGATGGCAGCTCAGGATCAGCCTCATGAAAATCTTATATTCCCTGAGGAGGTTCTACCACGTGGAAACGCTCTTTAATGGAACTTTCGTTTTA